ATCATCCCAAACATGCCAATATTAGCACTGACAGTACGTAAATGTAACTCGTTGTTCAAGCAACTATTTAGAGTTCCTAGAGCTCCCTGTAAGGCTTGTTGTAAAACCCGCTGTCGAACTTGATTAATAACTCTTTGTTGTTCAAAATCAATGGCTTCGTTTTTGTAATTTTCTAATTGTTCCAAAGTCGTATAAATTGAATTAATTAAATTCAATTTTTCTCGTTTGATCTCAGAATAGCCATTCACCCGAAACAGATCTGCTTCTGTTTCAACTTTCCTTAAGCGAGCCTGGGCTTTTTCGAGCTGTTCAATGGCGTTTTCCTGTAATTCTTCTGAGTTTCGAATAGTTTTCCAGATTTTCTGTTTTCGATTATCTAATAAATCACGTAATGAAAGTAGACTCTCTTTCCATCCATTTCAAAATGTCTATGATCTCTTCCCGAACCAAACATGAATCTTTCGATTCATTTGGCTCTCACACTCAATTACTTATCGGAAATTTACCAATTTTTTATGTAATGAGCCTATCCTCTCTTCTCTATTCAAAGTGAAAACAATTACCAATATAAGACCAGAATATTCGGAGGACTCTTTTGACCAAACAAATCTATGTCAATAAAGTTGTTTTTTTATTCAAATCCAAAGACTTCTTTTGAATTTATACATAGGTCATCCATCGATTACGCATCGTACAAAGGGGAGGTTTAAATTCACCCGTTTTTGATTTCTCGTCGTAAATAGGATTCAAGCCATTTTTTTTTATCGACATGAGTGTTTTATATCGAAAAAAATATAATAATTGTTTTGAAACCATTTCCTTTCTGTATTAACATAGTGGTAGAAAGAGTACTACACTGCGTATAGACTTCAAACTATTTTTAACCATGGTAATAGTCCAAAATTTTTGGTTAATAGAGAATCAAAGTGGATTACCAATAAAACGCGAAATGCTATGGTTCTTTAAGATTTTTCTTAAATTATTCAAAAAAGAAAATGAATTCAGAAGTAATTCGCGGGATTCTGCACATTTTCTTAATTATAACTAAACTAAAAAATGCAGTTTGGTTAAATCCAATTTATTCTTTGAAATAAACAACTCGCACACACTCCCTTTCCAAAAAAAACCAGTAGACCTAACACTACACTAAGATTTATTGGATTTGTTGCTAAAATATCGGTATTAAACACGAAACTTCCGGCGGATGGCCAGGAGCCCAAACAAAGGAAAGAATCGGTTATATTTTTCATATGATCTCATCTCCTCTTATGAATAGACTAATTATCTTTCTAATATTCCTATTAGATAGATAATATAATAATCTAATTGGAATATATAATTATAGAATTTGATATAATTTGGATTGGTCAATCAATTGGAAGATTCCCTAAAAGAATGATACTTCTTAGAATTAGATACCAGTTCATTTATCAATTGCAAAATCTATCTAGTTTGAACACTTTCAAAAAATTATCTTAAAATAAATAAAGAAAAGAGGGGTTCATTGGACTAAACAAAAAGAAGAAAGAGGGTGAATAAGTATGTGAATACCTTTCAATTAGTCCTTCTCCTGTGTTCTTATCCGAACGGATAAAGAATTGTAGGAGTGAAATATTAATATAATTCGAAAAAGGAAGTCCACATATGTATTTCTATCTTTTTAGGATTAAACAAAAGGATTAGCAAATAAAAGTGCTAATGCTACAACCAGCCCGTAAATTGTTAAAGCTTCCATAAAAGCCAGACTAAGTAATAAAGTACCCCGTATTTTTCCCTCTGCCTCTGGTTGTCGTGCAATCCCCTCTACAGCTTGCCCTGCGGCAGTGCCTTGACCAACCCCAGGTCCAATAGAAGCAAGCCCTACGGCCAATCCAGCAGCAATAACAGAAGCGGCAGAAATAATTGGATTCATGAGAATTTCCTCGTAACCTACATATAAAAGAAAGAAATAGTTAATGATATAATCGACTAAGAAATTCTGACTTCATTTTTCAATTACCAAGACTTTTTCAGCTAAAGTAATTAATCAAAATAAGAATTACTTCGAGATTTCTTTTTTCGTCTCGAACTACATAGTTTTTGGGGTGAATCTTTATAATCTTTGTTCTTCTCTTACCTTAAATTTGGAATCATTCTTTGAATTCTTCGTTTTTTTATACAATTTCTTTAGTTATTTCCTTTTCAATTCACAATTAGAGCTGAAACGCAAGGACTTTGCTTTTCTATCCCTATATAAATTGATAATAATAGCGAGGCCTTTTGAGATAGAAAAGATTTGTTATTTCAGATATATGGTTAGTTCATAGAAATTTAGTTCATCTATAATATGATATCACATATACATAGGTTTCTTCTATGCTGTAAACTAATTTTCTTTGTGTTTTAGATTCAATCGAAATTGAAATTCATTCTTTTATTTGAAACCTCAAAAACAAAGAAAGAGTTCTCTTATAGTGATCAGATTCTATGCACTCAACTTGACCCCCTCACTTCTATTTTTTTTATCATTTTTTTATGGATACAATCAATCTAAAAAAATTCATTAGATTTCATTAATGTTGAAAAGAAATATTGGAAATTGGGTGATCTAAATGTTTTTAATTCTCTTTTGATCAATCATTGAATTGAATGTGAATCAAACGAGAATCTACTATTATTCTATATAGTATCTTTTTATCACACGTCGTAAACGTAAATATCATACAGAATTCGAATTCTAGCTATTCATTTTTTTCGAATATCCAAACTAATATATACTAATCGAATAGATCTATCTATATCTATCTATATATCTATAGATAGATGTTTACTTTGTAGATTCTATTGAGCCACAATATATGTGTGGCAAGCTAAACAAAAAATACTATTTTTTAGAAAACTAGTCAATGATGGCCTTCAATGGATTCACCTATATAAGCCGCAGCTAAAGTAGCAAAAATGAGAGCTTGAATACCGCTTGTGAATAATCCAAGGAACATGACAGGTATAGGAACTACTAAAGGTACTAAAGAAACAAGAACAACAACTACTAATTCATCAGCTAATATATTTCCGAAAAGTCGAAAACTAAGGGATAAGGGTTTTGTGAAATCTTCTAATATGTTAATCGGTAAAAGGATTGGAGTTGGTTGGATGTATTTACTAAAATAAGCTAATCCTTTTTTTGAAAGACCCGCATAGAAATATGCAACTGATGTAAGTAAAGCTAATGCAACGGTAGTATTTATATCATTTGTGGGTGCAGCTAACTCCCCATGAGGTAATTGGATGATTTTCCAAGGTAAAAGAGCCCCTGACCAATTAGAAACAAAAATAAATAGAAACAAAGTTCCAATAAAAGGAACCCACGGACCATATTCTTCTCCAATCTGAGTTTTGCTCACGTCTCGAATGAATTCAAGAACATATTCAAATAAATTCTGACCGAAAGTGGGAATGGTTTGCAGATTTCGAATAACTAGAATGGCTGAAACCAATAAGATAGCAATTACAACCCAAGAAGTAATAAGTACTTGGGCATGTACTAGGAAACCCCCTATTTGCCAATAGAAATGTTGACCTACTTCCACAGCAGATATATCGTATAATCTTTTTAATGTGTTGATAGAGCATAATAAAACATTCATATTGTCCTGTCCTCTAAAAAAAGAAGTTGAAAAAAGGGAATTATTTTTATTCAAACATCTCCTTTCCCTTTTGATTTGTCTACTTTCATTTTTGATTTTGAATACCGATACTAATTACATAAAATTTTTGTTTGTTTTCTATTTTATTTTTAATTTTTGTGCAATTTCTTACTAGTATAGTAAGCGATTCCATAAATCTATGAACCCCTCGAAGCAAATTAAAGAATTTTTTATCTTATTATTAATCAAGAATTTCTTATATATCTAGACCGACCCTCACAAATTGCAAAAACTAATTTGTTAAGAATTAATCGAATTGAGGCTATAGCATCATCATTAGCTGGAATTGAAATATCAGCGAGGTCCGGGTCACTATTTGTATCAATTAAACAAATTGTTGGAATTTCCAAAGTTATACATTCTCGAAGAGCCGTATATTCTTCTTGTTGATCGACGATTATTACAATATCAGGTAAACCCTTCATATATTTAATGCCGCCAAGATATGTTTCCAATTGAGCTAATTGTCTCTTCAATAGAGCGGCATCTTTTTTTGGAAAACTATGGAATCTCCCCGTCTTTTGTTGCATTCTCAAGTCCCTGAACTTTTGAAGTCGTGTTTTTGTAGTATACCAATTCGTTAACATACCGCCGAGCCATTTTTTATTAACATAATGACACCGAGCTCTTATTGCAGCCCGCGCTACTGAATCAGCTGCTTTTTTTTTTGTACCAACAATTAAGAATTGTTTTCCCCCACTTGCTGCATCAAAAACTAAATCACAAGATTCTGATAAAAACCGAGCAGTTCTAATAAGATTTGTAATATGAATACCCTTACGTTTTGCAGATATATAAGGTGACATTTTAGGATTCCATTTTCTAGTACCGTGGCCAAAATGAACTCCAGCTTCCATCATCTCTTCCAAAATTATGTTCCAATATCTTTTTGTCATTTAGAATTATCCCCACACTTTTCTTTCATTTCCAAATAGAAATTAGATCAATTTTTTGAAATGAAAGAAAGAGACCCAGTATACTGAAATAGAAAAAAATAAGTGTTCCGAAGGAACCTGCTCTTCTACTGAAAATTTGCCGTTGATAAAAAAAAGATCGGGCCATTTTTTCTATTTCATTTAATATGATTCTTTTATTTATTATGTTTCTTTTATTATACAAAATATATACAAAATAAAGTGACCGGAAATGAATACGACCTTAAGAATCATTATTTTAGTAATTCTTAAATCCTAGATTATTTTTATGTATCACATAAATTCTTTTTTTTGTTTCCGAGGTAATCTTGTTATATTGCCTTTGCTTTGAACGGTATATTATTCTTTTGAATCCAGTACCAACTGGCATCATTCCCCCTAAAACAACGTTCTCTTTCAGACCTTTCAACCAATCTATGCGACCCCGGAGAGCGGCTTTTGATAAAACTCTAGCAGTTTCTTGAAAACTTGCTTCAGATATGAAACTTTGAGTATTCAAAGATGTTTTTGTTATCCCCAATAATAGAACTCGATAGCAGATCGACTCTTCTAAGGAACGCCCAGCTCGTTCGGCCCGCAACAATCCAATTAGTTCACCAGGCAAAAAAACATTAGACATTCCATCTTCTGAAACCAATACTTTTGATGTTATTTGACGCACAATAATTTCTATATGTCTATTATGAATGTGAACTCCCTGGGATCGATAAACTTTTTGAATTTGATTAACCAAAGAAATACGACTTTGCGCTATAGTTAGCTCAGCACTAATGAAGAATCCCCAAGGAATGCCAAGAATTCTTGTTATACGCCCATTCCAAGTATCCACTCTCTTTTCTAGGTTTATGGATATTGAATCAATCGAACGAACTTCTAATACCTGTTCTACTTTTGGAAGACCTTGTGTTATATCACCTGATCTCGATTTTTGATATATAAATGTAACTAATATATCTCCTTCAGAAAGTATTTCTCCATAATGACCATGAACAGTTGTTCCAGGAGTCGCCAAATAAGGGTTAGCCGATCTTATTCCTACAGAATCCATTTGAACAGTTAGAATTTGACCCGATTTAAGGTGTGGTTCATTTTTCGTTTGAACTATACATACATTTTCGCAAATAAATTGACCAAGACTTATTATGGGAAACGTTTTTTTTTCACAAGAATTCTGATGGAAAAAATGCCAATTCAAATAGAATGGATTTAAAAGGATGTTACTAGATAGATCAGATTTATAAATTATCTCGTTTTCGTCTATTAAATAATATTTTAATACTTGAAAAGTTTTTTTTAATTTGTCAAGTTGCCAATTTTTATTTATCGAGATCTGATTTTGAGTAATTAAAAGGTAAAAATAAAAATTGGCAACTTGAAGGGCTATTCCTAAAGGACCTAACGAATTTTGAATTGGATTCATTTCTTCTTTTATCCCATTGTAATATTTTCCATCGTGGAATGATCGTATTTGAAAACAATTCGATGATGACAAAATTATCAAAGATCGGCATTTCTCATTTCTATTCAACAACATATGAATAGTTCCATGATTTTGACTAAGTGATTGTTGAACTTTTTCCCTCGGATCCATAGAAAAAAATGGATTGATGTTGGTCCAGTCCAACTCATTATCCAAGATAAATCTTGAACCGAGCGGATCTTTCCTTTTTCTTATATATGAAATATGGGATTTTACTAAGTCCATTTTTAAGAAATATCTAACCAAACCTTTTATACTTAGTTCAACAAAAGAAGCATGCCCTTTTTCGATAGAATCCAATTTTTTGTCTTCATCCCAATTTAAGACTAAACAAGTCCGAACTAATTGAATACTTGTATTAGAATTCGAAATTCCCCGAATTGATTTTCCATTTCCAGAAAGAATATAATTAATAACTTGAAGTTCCAGATTATCTCTTTCTTGTAACATATCTTGGGAAAAAAATTGGATTAAATTGATCCTATCTGCTATTTCATATAAAATTACCGGTCGAACCAAAACAAAATACTTTTTTTTCATAATTGTGATCCATTGGGCATAGATCCAATTTTTCATTTTTTTTTTTGATCCTTTTGAATTTTTTTTTACCGTTCTCGGTGGTATCAACATGGCACTGTGTCGGGATATCTTATCCATTTCTCCGGGAAAATAGATATTCCCGGAAAATATTTTTAATTGAATCTTTTTTTTTTTCTTCTCCAATCGAACCAACCCGCTTACTTGACTTCTTATATTTACAGTGATTGGTGTATCTACTTCAATGATACTATTGTTCCGTACCATTATGGAAGAAAATTCTGGTAAAATATACACTTCTTCGGGAATGAAAAAAAATTGATCTACTTTAATTTGGTATTTTGTCTTCAATTCTTTAATTCCTGGATACTCGATTAAAAAATCCTCTTTTTTAAAAATGTAATTTATATCAATAGTCCTATATTTAGTAATACCCGAGCTCTGTGTTCGGTATTGAGGATCATCGAAATAAGCAAAAATACTATTTCTACGAAAAATACCATGGATTGGTATTTCAATCGAGATACTGGAAGCTAACATTAGTGCTTTGTCTTGTTCTTGAATCGATTGGAATTGAAATGGAATAATGAATCGATTTCTCCGCCTCTTTGCTAATAAATCCGTAGTATCGTGAAAAATAGCAGGATGTGTAAAATGACAATGATCTTTACATATGATTTGATTATTTTTTGAATAATCTGAAATCCTTCTTTCTTTTTTATAAGAAGGATTGAAACGAAACAATTTATGTCTTACTTTATTATTACTTGCTAAAAGGTTACAAATATCTCTTTCTCCTGTAGAAAGATAATGAATGTTCAATTGATCTTGATCTTTTCGGGTTGAAAAAGAGACTGAAGCGGATCTGTCTGATTTTCCTGATAAAATCCATAAATGACTTGTTTTTGGTAAGATATGGACATTACTATATTTAAATTCTGATGCATGATACACATCCGTACTCCAATGCATTTCTCCTTCTAAGTCAGAATAAACATGTTTTCGAACTTTTTCTTTTAAATTCAAAGTATATGTTCCTGCGAGAATCTCGGCAATCACTTGTTCTGATTTTACATATTGATTATTTTGAACTAATAGAAAACTTTTTGGTGGAATAGTCACATTATGTATAATGTCACCATTTTCAATACTAACATACAAGTCTATATAACATAGAAAAGCAGGATGCCCGTGACGTGTACGTGTAGGATGAACCAAATCCTCATTGAATTTAATTTTTCCATTATAAGGTGCTCGCACCTGTTCTGCAGTACCCCCTGTGAATACTCCGCCAGTATGAAAAGTTCTTAATGTTAATTGAGTGCCCGGTTCTCCAATGGATTGGCCCGCAATAATACCTACAGCTTCTCCTAATTCCACCAAGTGACCTTGAGTAGGACTTTGGCCATAACACAATCGACAGATCCAAGATGTATTCCTACAGGTAAAAGGAGTTCGTATAGATATTGGTTGTGTTTGAAAGGTTTTCAATCGATTGAAAAGTCCAATTCCAATATCTTGATTTCTAATGGCAATGCATCGTGAACCTCTGTATATATCGTCTGCTAATACACGACCAATTAATGTTTGTGTCCAACTACTTTCCGGCATCATTTCATTCTGGGTATTTACTGAAATTCCTCGAATGGTACCACAATCTGTTCGACGTATAACAATATGTTGAACCACTTCAACAAGTCTACGTGTAAGATATCCAGCATCTGATGTTCGTACAGCAGTATCTACAACCCCTTTACGAGCTCCGTAGCAAGAAATTATATATTCTGTTAAAGATAGCCCTTCGCGTAAATTGCTTTGAATAGGTAAATCAATCATTTGTCCTTGTGGATCCGACATTAATCCCCTCATACCTACTAATTGGTGTACTTGAGATGCATTTCCTCTAGCTCCCGAAAAGGACATTATATGGACTGGATTAAAAGGATCGGTCATTCTAAAATTAGGATTCATTTCTTGTCGAAAATATTCACTTGTAGCATACCATATCTCAATGGATTGGCGTAATTTTTCTACTGCATGTACATTTCCAAAATGATGCTGTTTTTCCAAAATCAAATTTTGGTGTTCAGCATCTCGGACTAGCCATCCTTTAGAAGGTATTGTTAAAAGGTCATCAATTCCTAATGAAATGGATGTAGCCGTAGCTTGGCGGAATCCCAGAGTCTTGACTTGATCCAGGATATGTGATGTATATGCCATTCCGAAGTGATCTATTAATCTGCTAATAAGTCGTTTAATGGCAGTTCCACCTATCGCTTTATTGTGAAACATTAGATTGGTCCGTTCTGCCATAAGTACCTCCCTATTCCACTCAGTGGGATTCATTCAGTTCAACAATGGATTTGAGTCAATGATTGAAAAACTGCCTTTTCTTTATCTTAATTTGTGTAGAAATTTATAAATTCAAAAACTAAGATCCTTGTTAAATGTTAAATCATGAAGATCTTAATTTACACCGGTATCATAAATTTGTTTATCTTAGATACAACCATCTATATGATTAGATGTCATATGAATAGGCCCGGCAAAAACCTTGTACAGCTTCTTCGATTTCTCGATAAAAAGAAATATGACCTACATTGGTTCGAATGTATATAGAACGAATTTGTTTTTTTGTACTTCTTACTACTAGATAATGCCCATAAATTTCATGATAGGTGCCTAAAGATTCATAGTGAACTTCGATAGGAACTTCTCTTGACGAAAGAATGCGTAGATCTAGTCGCCACCGGAGCCACAAAGGACTATCGAAGGTTATTCTTTTCTGTTGATAAGCTCCAATTGCATCATAGGAATTACAAAAAAAAGGTTCTTTTTTTTTCGTATACTTATAGTTTTTCTTTGTAATTATTTGATTTTTCCAATTTCTGCAATTACGTGGATTATACCTATTTGAAGAAATACCTCGACGATTCCCATTCGTTAATATGTAAAGTCCAATAAGCATATCTTGAGTTGGTACAGAAATTGGATCCGCGATAGCTGGAGACAAGAGGTTTGTATGAGAAAACATAAGTAAACGAGCTTCTGCTTGAGCTTCTAAAGATAAAGGCACATGAACAGCCATTTGATCGCCATCAAAGTCTGCATTGAATCCCTTACAAACTAATGGATGCAAACAAATAGCACGCCCCTCTACTAAAATGGGTTGGAATGCCTGTATACCTAATCTATGCAGAGTAGGTGCTCTATTTAGCAATACGGGATGTCCCTGCATAACTTCTTGAAGTATTTCCCATACAATCGGTTCTTTTTGCCGAATTTTACTCTTAGCAATTCCTATGTTGGAAGCAAAATGTTTTCGAATTAGACCACGAATTAGAAATGTCTGGAAAAGTTCT